CTAACGTCCGTAATGTCCGGTCCCTCCAAGGAACCTACTATGTCGCCTGTAATAGAAGAAAAAAAAATGGATTGGTCCTCATTTCTGTCAAATTTAGAAAACGCTTCTACTGGTGAACTAGTAGAATCTTTGTTTATATTCGGAACAGTTGCATCGTTTTGTGCAAAAGGTCTTTTTATTCGTTTTATTATTTGAACTTTTTAGAAAGAGGTTGTTAAAATTTTTGTGCGAACAAAAGCAATTACCTGTAATTGTACGAAAACTTTTTACATTAAGCGAGAATAAAATAATACAAAATGTTTCCTTAATATATATGGGCATAATTTTTTTGTTTGTTGCTTGTAATTTTTTTACATTATTTTTGGTATTTTTCGAATTAAAACAAATCGGAATCGAAGCACAAACACTTTTACAGTATGCTATAATATTATTATGTATATGTTGTACTGTTTTAGTTTTATTGTTTTATGAAGTGTTTAAACCAAATTTAAGCTTTGTGCCTGAAACTTGGAGAAATCACCCAATTTCATTACGTTATATAAGTTTTTGGATATTAGTAATAATTTTATGTATGTTGTTTTTTGATTACATTTTTTTTTTGAATTATTGGTGTAAATTTCCACCTTTTGTTTAGATTCAGTTCTTTTTGTCTTGTTTTAGTTGACAGCATCTGATTGATATAAGTGGGTCGACTAAAACAAGACAAAAAGGAGAGCACCTAGGCGCTCGGAGAAGATGTTATGATTTGATTTTGATTAATGCTGTTAGAGTTTATATAATTGAAACGAATGTTTTGTTTATTTTTAGCTTTTGTAACAAAAATCAATAGTAACGCTCCGAAGGAATTTAGCTGACAAACTTACACTCTTTTACTAGATTGACTTTGAAAAACTCAATCTGGATTTATGCATTGAATGGATGCCTTGGCATTGAGGTAAATGGACGTGTATAAAAACGAAAAACCACGACGAGAGAAATTCTGGGAATCGTGGGTCTCCATAGGAAAACCAAGTTTTTATTATTAAAACACTTAGCGAACTGAAACATCTAAGTAGCTAAAGGAAAGGAAATCAAACGAGACTCCGTTAGTAGTGGCGAGCGAACGCGGAAAAGGCATCTATAATTTTTAAGACTAACCAGAAAAGATTGGAAAATCTTGCCAAAGAAGGTGATAGCCCTGTATTCAAAGTCAAAATTGTAGACAAAAAGTACCGTGTAATTTATGGGAATTTTGGGAGGAACCACCCTCTAAGCCTAAGTATCTCTCAATGACCGATAGTGAACAAGTACCGTGAGGGAAAGGTGAAAAGAACCCAAAAAAGGGAGTGAAAAAGATATCCTGAAATTCGATGCAAACAATCAGTCGTATGCTTGACTGCATATTAATGCAGTAAAAATAAGTAACGGCGTACCTTTTGCATAATGGGTCAGCGAGTAAATGGAATTAGCGTGCTTAAGCCCGTAGGTGTAGGCTATTAAGTTGATTTCATTTGACCCGAAACCGAGTGATCTAGCCTAGGGCAGGCTGAAAACTTCTCGAAAGGGAATTGGAGGGCCGAACTCGTGTATGTTGCAAAATACTGGGATGACCTTAGGCTAGGGGTGAAAGGCCAATCAAACTCGGAGATAGCTGGTTTTCTGCGAAATCTATTGAGGTAGAGCGTAAAAGTGAAAAAAATAGGAGGTAGAGCACTCGCTGGACTAGGGTGGCCCAAAGCCTGACCAATTCCAATGAAACTCCGAATACTTATTTTCCAAAGCTTTTATAGACAGACTCTGGGTGCTAAGATCCAGGGTCGAGAGGGAAACAGCCCAGATCGTACGTTAAGGTCCTAAAGCAATCACTTAGTGGAAAAGGTCGTGTTTAAGCAGCGACAACCAGGAGGTGGGCTTGGAAGCAGCCATCCTTTGAAGAAAGCGTAATAGCTCACTGGTCGAGCTTATTTGCGCCGAAAATGGATCGGGGCTAAAGTGATTCACCGAAACGACGAGTTGTGTTTAAAAAGAATAGACACAGCAGTAGCAGAACGTTCTGTAAAGTTGAAGGATGCTCGTAAGAGCATCTGCATTGATCAGAAGTGAGAATGCTGACATGAGTAACGAAAAATGCTCCTAACAGAGCATCGCCGAAAGTTCAAGGGTTTCTGCGTTCAGTAAATCTGCGCAGAGTCAAATTGTGCTTATTAAGGCACAAACGGTCCCTAAAGAAAACCCGAAAGGGCTCAGTCTGATGGGTAAATACTTTTATTAGTATATTCGTAAAGTGACGAGATAATACAGCTACTGTACATCTATTAAACTGAGGATTTAGAGTCTGTGCTTTTATCTCCAAGAAAAAACTTACGAACAAACACCGTACTGCAAACCGACACTGGTGAACAAGTAGAGTATACTAAGGCGTTTGAGATAACCATGTTGAAGGAACTCGGCAAATTAACCCCGTAACTTCGGGAGAAGGGGTACCGATATTTTTTATCGGTGGCACAGAAATGGGGGTTGC